GCTCCTGGAGTAGCCAAATAAGGCTTAGCCGATCGTATTACCACAGAATCAACTTGAAGAATTAGAACTTGACCCGATTTTAAATGTGGTCCTTTTTTGGCTATACATACATTTTCACAAAGAAACTGCCCAAGACTAACGATTGTAGATGTCTCTTCACAATAATTGTAATGGAGAAAATACCAATTCAAATTTAATGGATTCAAAATGATGTTACTGCAGGAATAGGGATTATAAATTTTACCATTTTCATCCAGTAAATAATATTTAAGTATTTGAAAAATCTGTTTTAAATTATCAAGTTGGAAATAGTTAGTTACCAAGATCTGATTATGGGTTATTAAATGGGAAAATAAATCAAAATTAGAAATTGGAAAGCCTGTTCCTAAGGGGCCCAACAAATTCCTAATTGGAATTAGGGGGTCTTTTTTGATTAATTCTTTTATAATATTGGGAGATTTTACATCGTTGAATGGGCCTATTCGAGAACAATTGGATGATGACAAAATTATCAAAGACTGAGATTCCTTATTTCGATTCAATAACGTATGAATAGTTCCTTGATTTGGATTAAGGGATTCTTGAATCCTTGCCTTGGAATAGGAATAAATGGAAGAAAATGGATTGACATTAGCGCGATCTGATCCATTCTCAGAGATCAATCCTGAACCCGATAGATCGTTCCTTTTTCCGGTATACGAAATAGGTGACTTTGCTAAGTCGATTCTTAGAAAATCTCTAATCAAACCATTTGTCCTTATTTCAACAAAGGAAGCACAGGCCTTTTCAATCTTTTTGTCTTGGTCCCAATTCAACACTAAACAAGTCCGAACTAATTGAATACTTGTGTCCCAAATTTCAAGAATTGGGTCGTAATAAAGGATATAATTGACAACTCGAAGTTGTAGATTATCACTTTCCTGCAAGAGATCCGGCGGGAAAAGTCTTCCTAAATTTATACCATCCGTTTTTTTATATGGGACTACGGGTTGAACCAAAACAAAATATTTTTTTTCATACCTGGAAAGTTTCATTCGTTGGATATATAGCCAATTTTTTAATTTTTTGTATTCTTTGGAATTTTGTTTTCCCCCTCCTGGTGGTATCAATCGGAATGCCTTATTTGTCTTTCCAGGAAAATGGATATCTCCAGAAAATATTATCAGTTTAATTTTTTCTGCTTTTTTCTTCACTCGGACCAATCCGCCTACCCGACTTCTTCTATTTAAAGTGATTTGTGTATCTACCCCAATAATACTATTGTGCCGTACCATTATGGAAGAAGATTCGGACAAAATGTGGACTTCCACGGGAATAAAAAAAAAAGGATTGACTTCCTTTTGGTATTTTGGCCAAAATACCTTGACTCCTCGATACTCAATCAAATCCTCTTCGTTGACGATTGAATTCAGTTCTCTGGTCTCATATTTAGTAAGTCCCGAGCTCTTTCTGATATAGCGAGGATCATCGAAATAAGCAAGAATACTATTTCTACGGAGAATACCATTTCTGGGGATTTCAATTGAGATACCTGAAGAAGGTATTAGTTGGTTCTCGCCTTCTTGAATTGATTCGAGTGGGATGATGACTCTATTTCTTCGCCTCTTTGCCAATAAATAAGAATTCCCCTCGAGAATGGCCGGATATCTAAGATTACAACGACCAATACATGTCATTCGATTAAGTTCTGAATAATCAGGAATCCTATCTCCTTTTTGATTTTTACCAGAAAAATACGAACTAAAAAATTTGTGTCTCACTTGATTATTAGTTACTGAGGGGTTAGAAATATATCTTCGCTTAACAGAAAGAGAATAAGCGTTCATTTGATCTTGATCCTTGTGGATCGAACAGGGGCCTAGACTGGATTTCCAGGGCTCCCCTAATAATATCCATAAATGACTTGTTTTTGGTAAGAGATGAATATTACCATATGTGAATTCAGGTGCATGGTACACATCGGTATTCCAGTGCATTTCACCTTCTGAGTCAGAATAAATATGTTTTCGAACCTTCTCTTTCAAATTCAAAGTGGATGTTCTCGCGCGAATCTCAGCAATGATTTGTTCTGATTCTACATATTGATCGTTTTGAACTAAGAGAAAACTTTTGGGCGGAATACACACATTGTGTATAATATCTTCACTCTCAATAGTTACATACAAGTCTCTAGAACATAGAAAAGCAGGATGTCCATGACGTGTACGTGTCGGATGAACCAAATCCTCATTGAATTTTATTTTTCCATTAGAAGGGGCTCGCACGTGTTCTGCAGTACCCCCTGTGAATACCCCGCCGGTATGAAAAGTTCTTAATGTTAATTGAGTGCCCGGTTCTCCAATCGATTGACCTGCAATAATACCTACAGCTTCTCCCAATTCGACCAGGTCATCATGAGCTGGACTCCGGCCATAACATAATTGACAAATCCAAGATGTACTCCTACAAGTAAAGGGGGTTCGAATAGAGATGGGTTGTGCTCTAAAAGTTATGAATCTATTGACAAGCCCAACCCCAATATCTTGATTTCTAGTAGCAATGCATCGCGAACCTATATATATATGATCTGCTAATACACGCCCAATTAATGTTTGGATAAAAATCCTGTCCGCCATCATTCCATTTCGAGGACTTACAGAAATACCTCGGACGGTGCCACAATCTGTTCGACGTACAACAATGTGTTGAACTACTTCAACAAGTCTGCGCGTGAGATATCCTGCATCTGATGTTCGAATAGCGGTATCCACAACTCCTTTACGGGCTCCGTAGCAAGAAATAATATATTCTGTTAAAGAGAGTCCTTCACGTAAATTGCTTTGAATGGGTAAATCAATCATTTGTCCTTGGGGATCCGACATTAATCCTCTCATACCTACTAATTGATGTACCTGAGAGGCATTTCCTCTGGCTCCCGAAAAAGACATTATATGCACTGGATTAAAAGGATCGGTCATCCGAAAATTAGGATTCATTTCTTGTCGCAAATATTCACTTGTGGCATACCAGATCTCGATCGATTGACGTAATTTTTCTACCGCGTGTACATTCCCATAATGATGGTGTTTTTCCAAAATAAAACTTTGTTGTTCAGCGTCTTGAACTAGCCATCTTTTAGAAGGTATTGTTAAAAGATCATCAATTCCTAATGAAATGGATGCGGCGGTAGCTTGTCGGAAACCCAGAGTCTTTACTTGATCCAGGATATGTGATGTATATCCTATTCCATAGTGATCAATAAATCGACTAATAAGTCGTTTCATGGCAGTTCCGTCTATCACTTTATTGTGAAAGACCTGAGTGGGTCGTTCTGCCATCAGTACCTCCATATTGCGCTGAGTAGAATTTGACAATGGGTTTGAGTCAGTGATTGGAAAACTTCCTTTTATAGATCTTGATTCACGTAGAAATTCCGCAATTCTAGTCCTAGTTAACCCGGTGAGACTCGAATTCCCGCTGGTAGCATAGAATTACAACAGCCCTGCCAAAACCCTTGTATGGCTTCTTCTATTTCTCGATAAAGAGAAATATGACCAAGAGTGGTTCGAATATATATATAAAGAATTTCTTTTTTTATACTTCTTACTATTAGATAGTGTCCATAAATCTCATAATAGGTCCCCAAAGATTCATAGTGAATTTCGATGGGAGTTTCTCTTGCAGCAATAACGCGTTGATCTAGTCGCCACCGCAGCCACAAAGGACTACCTAAATTGATTCGTTTTTGCCGATAAGCTCCAATTGCATCATAGGCATTACAAAAAAAGGGTTCTTTTATTTTTGTATACTTATTATCTTCATTTTGATAGTTTCTGCGATTACATGGATTATACCTATTTACACAAATACCCCGACGATTTCCACTCGTTAAGACATAGAGTCCACTAAGCATATCTTGAGTTGGTGCAGAAATGGGATCTCCAATAGTTGGAGACAAAAGATTCATATGAGAAAACATAAGTAAACGTGCCTCTGCTTGAGCTTCCAAAGATAAAGGCACATGAACAGCCATTTGATCCCCGTCAAAGTCTGCATTGAAGCCCTTACAAACTAATGGATGTAAACAAATAGCACGCCCCTCCACTAAAATAGGGAGGAATGCCTGTATGCCTAATCTATGCAGAGTAGGCGCTCTATTCAACAATACAGGATGGTCATCCAGAATTTCCTGAAGTATTTCCCATACAATCGGTTTTTTTTTCCGAATTTGACTCTTAGCAACTCCGATGTTCGAAGCAAGATGTTTTCTAATTAGGTCGCGAATTACAAATGCCTGGAAAAGTTCTATTGCTATTTCCCGAGGCAATCCACATCGATGTAATGAAAGTGAAGGGCCGACGACAATGACTGACCGTCCTGAATAATCGACCCGTTTACCAAGCAGAGTCTCGCGAACTCTTCCTTCTTTGCCTTCAATTACATCTGAAAGCGACTTGTAAACTCTATTATGATCATCCCTCATTGGTTGTCCACAAATTCCATTATCAAGAAGTGCATCCACGGCTTCTTGTAGCAATTTTTCCTGAGATATTATTAATTCTTCTGGCGTAGCTATACTTGTTGTTAATAGATCTGTAAGAGTATTATTCCGATAGATAATTCTTCTATAGATTTCATTAATATCCGAGGTCACTAGTTTATCCTCATCTATATGATAGATTGGTCTCAACTCAGGAGGAAGAACTGGTAATAGACACAAAACCATCCATTTTGGTTCTATATTTGTTCGAATAAAATGCTTAGCCAATTCCATGCGTCTAAGCAAAAAATCTTTTCTTCTTACAACTTTCCGATCTTCCCATTCATTCCCTGTGGGTTCCTCTTCCTCCAATTCTTTCCATTCTACCAATGAAGAATCTATAATAATTCGTAAATCTAGATTGGCTAATTGTTGTCTGATAGAGCCTCCCCCGGTGGACATCTCTCGATTTCGAAATGTATCAAAGCTTCGGGTAGTAAAAAAAATGGGGATCCTGTATTTCCAGGGTTGGATTTCATAT